AGCCCTGATTAATGAATCTACAAAATCCCTCAAATTGAATCTGACTAAATCCAGGTATTGCGGACATTCCCTCATTTCCATTCCGGAGCATCTTAATCTTAAGTTTCCTGTTTATCGAAAAAATCCCATTATTGACTCACTATTCATCGAACCATATGGATCGATCTAGCAATGATGGAATGTATATTCTGTTTACTGAATCACATGAAATTTCAGCCAACTCCATATATGTAATGTAATGTATTTCATACGTATGAACGGAAACGAGACGGAGGAATGAAGAGCATTTTCGACGCAAGTTCGAATTTGCGACAAGTACAAATGGAAATGAATTGATAAAACATTCCTGGAAAAAAGATTCTATCACTTCCACTTATGGAGTCTTGTATAGAATATAAAAATGGATCCAATTTCTACCTATTATTATGATATTACGATCAGATTGGGTACCAAAAAAATAAATGGATTCAGGATGAAATCTGCTCTTTATGAATGAGATAAAGACAGAATAATCAGGAGCAGTATAGAATTTCCTTTTTTTAGCACACTTTAATGTTCAAAAAAGAATTCGTGGATTCTTTTTGGTAGTAGAATTTATAGATAGAATACGATTGAATTGCGTAATAGTAATAGGAGTAGTATTTATTAAGTACATGCCGATATACCTATCCGCATATCGCATCTTTTATCGTAATTTTACTTGTGGCAACAGAAGTCAGGTCGCACTATATCATAATTCCTATTTTCTATTCAAAATATTCAATGAAAAATTCAAGCATGATAATTCTCTATAGGGATATGTACATAAGAGAAAGACCCAATTCGGTATCTGTGTAACAATTTCTGTTCTGGGGTTTACATATACACATATATTTTGTTATAATTGAAATTGAAAAGGATTGATTATTGAAAATAATTGATACTGATTAGTCGTAAATCAATTTGATTTTGTTATACCATTAAAGAAACACAATTTGAGATACAAATTTAAGAACCGTTCACTAATTCTAAAGTAAAAATAGTTAATGGTTCCAATTTTCCCTGAATTTTTCGGTCTGTGACCGGAAATCCATTTTTTCTCTTTTCAATAGAAGGAGAAGGGAAGTTTTTAAGCAGTGTGTCTTTTGAGATACAATCAATCGAAGAGAATAATCTAAACTGGATCCAATAAAAAATAGGGATTAATTTTTGAAAAGGGATAAGTACAATGGGATTCGAGATAAAAAAATTAGTAATAGAATATGGATGGATAAAAATATTGTCCATTTTGGATCAGATTTGGCGGCATGGCCAAGTGGTAAGGCGGGGGACTGCAAATCCTTTATCCCCAGTTCAAATCCGGGTGTCGCCTGATCAACAAAAGACTTGAAATTTCTTATTCTGCTGATCTAACTCGACAAATTCTTGCCCCGCAAGAAGCAGAGGCAAACGACTAGGCCTGTCGTGTCGATACTTGATTTTTAGAATCCATAATTCTATAAAAAAACTGTAAATTTTTTTTTCTCAAAATCTGGATTCTGGGTACCGGTCCAAACCGGTACCAATAGGTATGAAGTAACCCTTACTTATTAATGATTGATTCGGACATTTATTTGATTTATGATATCGATTGAATCAAATAAATCAAATAAATAGTGAGAGTCAATTCTGGGATTCAGAACTACGAAAGTAAGAGGTCGGAAATCTTAGTATCCAAAGGTTCCTAAAGGACACTCCATTTTTGTTCCTAGGATTGAAGAAGAAATTATACGAAAGACTATCAAGACTTCCTAATTATCTTACACTACCTATACTAAATACTAAAATAGTGTCTACTGACTCTGTCTGGAATTAGATTGAATAGAATAGGCTGATGGATGGGAAATCCATTTAGAAGTTGTGGAAAGGACTGAAGATACTTTGTATCCAGACTCACGAGAGGCTTTGAGTACTCAAACATTCAATCAACATGGTTGGGCGGCTCTTATTTATAGAGTCAAAAGAAAAAAAAAAATTCTTTGCCCGTGTAGGGGATTACAAAAAAAAAAGAATGTATGTAATAATGGTGGTGGTGTCTTACCATTCCATTCTTTCACAGAAAGAAAGACGTAAGCCTTAGATCAAATAAAATGGAGGTATATGATAGATGGTTATCTATCTTGATGGTATATTTCGACGTCTTTTGCTTATGAAAGAAAGGTAACAAACAATAGGTCTTACTATTTCTACATGCTCCATTAGGAGCATTCCTTTGCTATTTCCAAATAAAAGGTGTGTGTATCGTATTTGTGCTTAATGCTTCCCGATTCTACCAGAAATTTTCTAATATAGGAACTTGTTACGAGTGGATTCATTGGATTAGTTCATCAATAGCCTTAAGTCAGAATACTATTTTCTTTTGACTCTGCACCATTGATTCCACTATGATTATTGATCAATAATCAATAATGAAATAATTCCTTCATAGAGATAGGAGACATAATTCACATGGATATAGTAAGTCTCACTTGGGCTGCTTTAATGGTAGTCTTTACATTTTCCCTCTCACTCGTAGTATGGGGAAGAAGTGGACTCTAGGGGTACTACTAATTGAATAATCAATTGAGTGATCGAATTGTATCAATCGTTTAATTGATCGTTTTGCGAAACTCAAAAAAAAAAAAAGATTCCTTGGTTTCGTTTTCTTTTATTTTTATTTTTTTTTATATATAGTTAACCCATACCCATACTATTTTTCCTCCATTAATTCTTTCGATGGATCTCGGGACTTATATATATATATGTATTTAGTTTATTATATATAAGTATTTAGTTTATTATATATAAATAAATATATATTATATATAAATCTAATTATTAATATAAATGAAATATATATTATATATATATATATATAAATCTAATTATTAATATAAATCTATATATTAAGTTATAAGTTATAAGAAGCCTAGGAATTAGAAGAGTTGGCCTTGGATTATTTTGGATTGATCGAAACCCATACAAGTAGATGTAGCGAAAAAAAAAGAAATAGAATTAGACTGCTATTTCGATGTATATGTATTAGATGTACATCTAATACATGTACATATTGTAAATTGATCTATATCTATATAAAACCATATCTGTATACAACTTCATATGATAAAATTTATATGATCATACTATTTATATGATAATATATTTATATGATAAAAATATACAATACTATCTAGTGTGGTAGAAAGAACTATATATAATATAGTTCTTTCTACCACACTATCTCAGATACTTATGATTCCAGCCAAATCGTTTCATTTAAAACTTGGAGTTTTAATCCCTTTCTTTTATTTCTTCAATCATTGATAAGAACTAATAATCCAACCAAGTTTCAGTTAAATTAATCATTTTGACTGACTGTTTTTACGTAGATGATAAGTAAAAAAGCAGTAGGAACTAGAATGAACAGTGCAGTAGCAATAAATGCTAGAATATTGACTTCCATAATCTCATTGTTTTTTTTACTTCGCAATAACTCGGGATCTAATCCCATAGAGATAAGAAATTTGACTCCTGTCAATTCAATGGGATGAATTGAATTCTGATGATACTGAATCGGATCAATATTATGAATAACAATATCTGATCTATCAAATCGATTCATCGTCGAGAATTGAATAGTATAACATAAGAAAATCTTTTATTTTATCCATACTAAATCCGAAATGGGATTCTTTATTGGATCAGGAATTCCATTGAATTTTTCATCCCTTTTTCCACTTTTTTCTTTTCCATAACCTACTGTCTTTGTCTTCCTTATACAACTCTCTTTCCTTATACTTATACATACAATTATGAGATATTATATGACCGGTATTCTATGGGTCACACAGATCCAAACAGTAGAAGTGAGATGGAAAAAAGGACGGGTGTTAAGTAGAAAGGATCTAATATTCCAACAAATTTACTAAAAAGGGGCGTTGCTTGGTCTTTTATTTTATTAGTATAGTATCTCTTCTTCTTTCTTGGATTGAGACTAGAACGCATACATCAAAAATTCAGTGTGCAATTTGCATGAGAATAGATAGATTGTTTCCAATTAGTCATTGAGGATACACAAACAAAGTCGAGATAATTATGTTAAGTTCATTGTGTATCGTACAATAAACGAATACAATTTGTGTATGTACTCCCGGTAAAAATAGGGGAACTCTATTCCATTTCATTGTTCAAGAACAATTGAAAAAGAAAGTCAGACGAGTATGGTATCTATTAAAATACTGAATATAGTAATGCCACCGATTGTACCAACTTACATATGTCTCCCCTTATCAATCGGTATTAGTGAAAGAAATGGAAATTCCCGTACTTGTCTGATGATAAATGCGAAACGAAAAACAAAAGAAATAAGGATCCCCGCTGGGATTAGATCTTGCTACCTGTCCCCACTTTCACAGAAAGTGGGGAGATGAATTGATAAATTTATCGGATCCTAGTTCGGGACTGACGGGGCTCGAACCCGTAGCTTCCGCCTTGACAGGGCGGTGCTCTGACCGATTGAACTACAATCCCAGCAAGGTGTATGGCATACATATTCTTACTAGTTTGATAAGAACATTCTATTCGTTGTGTTGTAACAGAAACACGAATGATATACTGAATATCCACATGGATATGGAATATAGTGAGAGCGACACGGATTACTAGTAACGAGCGGTTATTTTATTGCCAAAAAAATAGATAATCAATTTCTCAATGAGAAAAAGAACTATTTTTATTTTTATGATACTTAATCTTAATTAAGTATCATTAATCTAGATCGTTAGAAAAATCAGAACGAATGAGAAAAACATGGATAGAGAAAAAATTGACTCTTTCTCTTCATTTCTACGGATCAGGCATTTCTGTTTCTGGAGGACAAATTGGTTATTTCATATTCATGGAGCAACGAATTATTGGGCCGAGCTGGATTTGAACCAGCGTAGACATATCATCAACGAATTTACAGTCCGTCCCCATTAACCGCTCGGGCATCGACCCAGGAA